GCTGCATAGCTCAATAACATCATACTTACGTGCATCATTAACCACTGGGATTGTAGAGCAGGCACTAATATTGCGGATTGATGCATTTCAGTTGAAAGACCCGAAGTGGCAAAGCCTTGGGTAAAAATAGCGCTTGGCGCGGTTATTGCGCTTAAATCATTTTTATGGTTCCCTATTTTAGGAACCATATGAATAATGGAGAAACTCCATGAAAGGAACATTAATGATTCATATAAATCACTTAACGGGAAATGTCTCGAATAAATCCAACGAGTAACTAATAATCCCGTTATACAGAAAAAAGTGGCTATCATGCCTTTTTCTGACGGATCACATAGTCCTACGATTTCATGGACTAATAAAGTCACCAAATAAATCGTAATGACAATTGAAATGATCGAAAAAGAGATGTGAGTGAATATATGTTCTAAAGTCGCAAATATCATAAAAAAAAAATCATTAAAAAAAAGAGGGGTCCCTCAATTACGGAATGTAAATTCCGAATTAAATTCATTATAGGATCTAATGTGTCCTTTTTAGAGGATGCCGCCACTCGGACTCGAACCGAGATGCTCTAGCACTGCTTCCTAAGAGCAGCGTGTCTACCGATTTCACCATGGCGGCTTGATCGAAATAATAATAGCCCATATGACGTTCAATCGTCGAGATTGAAAGATTCAATGCAATATATTTTAGGAAACGTTAGAATCGATGAATAAAGACTCGTTCAAATGAATATTTGAACTTCAATAATCCTTAGTATCCCGGTATGGTGTCATTTTTAACAACAGGCTTTCACGTAGTATAAGTTCTTCTGGAACAGTTGGAACTAGATGGTTATGTCCTCAGTTGAGGTCTAGAACTAAGAATTGTCCCTTTTTTTATATCATTTTTTGATGATTCATTCCTCATTTATCTGATTTCATGGATCGGAAATGAAAAAAGATTCATTTTTCAAAGAAAATAAATAGGATTTTTTATGTATCACAATTGGATAACTACATCCAAGGGATTTCTATAAATATTTAGATAGTTTGGTATCAAAACTGTATTAATGGTTGGGATCCTCATTGTATACATAATTCGTGTGAGGATTTACCGAACCAATTAGGTATTGAGCTGCACATAAAACAAAAGAGTTTCAATTTCTATTGGAATTCTACGCTATGTACTTTACTTATAAATAAAGTATATTCTATATAAAATAGATTGATCGATCCTACGGTACAAACATAGGATCTATTTTGGATTAAGGAAGATTGACTTAATTCTTCGTACATAAATATCGACCTAAAGGGGATCCGGGGAGTTTTTATTGATTGGGTCGAAACAAGAGGGAATCTATGTAGTGATTCGGAGAGTTACAAAGAAAAGTCTTAAAATATATATTTCAATCAATTAGTTTCAAGGATCCATTCATTTTTACTACTGTCGTTCATACTTGTTTCAGATCTTCCAAAAATCTTAATGATATATAACTATTGGAGATACATAATCGAATAAACTTCTTCCTAAAAAAAATCTTTTTCTTTTGGGGGGGGGAGAATAACAACCCCCATCTCGCGAATTATCAAAATCTACTATAATGAAAAGTGAAACCTTGTATTTTGTGTTTAACTATTTCTTTTTTGTTGTTGTTTTTCAAACAACAAAAAAGAAATAGTATCGTTCTTAGAACCCAATAGACAGAATAATTCTTATTCTACATACCACAACAGCCGGTTCAGTTCTATCTCATATAGATGAGTTCAAAACATTAGTTAATGTGAATTATTCATCTTATAAATCATCCAATTCATCGAGTCATGTCGATTCAGATTATTCCAAGGCTTTATTACTTGTTTGTCGCACAAAAAAACTTTTTGAATGCCCGGTAGAAATAGATTTAGCTAAAGATAAAGCTTTTACCGCCGCCCAATATCCCTTTTTCTTCCAAATATTTCTACGAATACGCTTTTTTGAGATAGAAGTACGTTTCTTTGGAACCGCCATTTTAAAATAAAGAAGTTACTTTTATAGTTGGATGTGAAAGACATGTATTGTTCAAAATGGATCGTTCTTGCTATTCATTATCTATATTTATTCCATAGCGGATACTTCCTTCATAACATACAAAAATATAGATACGTGCGCATCACATAGAGTACACTAGGGATAAAAAAAGAAATAGAAAAAATAAAAACGATGTGATTTTCAAAGGAATTTTTTTTTGTTCCACATCTCTATTACATACAATGCCCGAAGAAAGAAGAATTCGTACTAATTTGTACCTTCATATCTTCATTCCGATCTATGTCTATGAGGTCCGCTACCATAGAAATCGAACCGGTTGTTGTTGATAAGAATCAAAAAGGGTTCCAATTCATATCTCAATCTCAGTCTATTTATATCTCGTCGTCTTACATTAAATAAATCGAAAAGCTTAAGAATCCTTACCTAATTTAAGAAAATAATAATGTAAAATTTTTCTATTAATTGATCAAGCTGAGTACTCATAATTTAAATGAAAATGAGATTGGTAGTTAATATGTTAAACGATACATTACTTGATAAAGGTAATTTTAGTAATCTCTTATTTCAGTTCTATGCGAATCTATGCGAAGTGACGAGTATCATAAGATTTCCTATAAACATAAGTTTGTTTTATTGGAATAGAAGCCAATCAATCAGTTCTACAATGAATTAATTAATGACTCCGAATAAACTAACTAAAATAACTAGTATTTTATTGGGTCGAGTTATTGGCGGATTCTATGATCCATATCCCAATAGAGTACTTTTACTTTTTTTGGTGTCATTCCTTTTCCTTACTATTTACTATATGGATATCAATCGCCGTAATAGTGGAATGATTGAAAATCTCATATTCTTTCTTTATCTTAATAAATATCTTAGTTAATAACTAAATGGTCAGTTTTAACCAGTGACTTGGTCATTTGAACAATTGTAACTTCTTGATTTAAATTTCTTTTTATTCAATACGATATTTGGGAAAGAATCGTAATAATTAAGAATTAAAAATCCTATTTGAGTTCTTTTCTATCTTGATTTTTATTTATTTATTTGACTTCCGAAAGAGAGAAGAGCTGGTGAATCGGAAACAATTAATAAGAATCAAAAAAGTTTTATTTTCTTATGGAACATACATATCAATATGCATGGATCATACCTTTCGTTCCACTTCCAGTTACTATGTCAATAGGATTGGGACTTCTGCTTGTTCCGACTGCAACAAAAAATCTTCGTCGTATGTGGGCTTTTCCTAGTGTTTCATTGCTAAGTATAGTTATGGTTTTTTCGGCCGATCTGTCTATTCAGCAAATCAATGGCAGTTCTATCTATCAATTTCTATGTTCTTGGACCATCAATAATGATTTTTCTTTCGAGTTCGGCCACTTGATCGACCCACTTACTTCTATTATGTCAATACTAATCACTACTGTTGGAATCATGGTTCTTATTTATAGTGACAATTATATGTCTCATGATCAAGGATATTTGAGATTTTTTGCTTATATGAGTTTTTCCAATACTTCTATGTTGGGATTAGTTACTAGTTCCAATTTGATACAAATTCATATTTTTTGGGAACTGGTGGGAATGTGTTCGTATCTATTAATAGGTTTTTGGTTCACACGACCAATTGCAGCCAATGCTTGTCAAAAAGCGTTTGTAACTAATCGTGTAGGGGATTTTGGTTTATTATTAGGAATCTTAGGTTTTTATTGGATAACAGGTAGTTTGGAATTTCGGGATTTGTTCGAAATCTTCAATAACTTGATCCATAATAATGGGGTCAATTCTTTATTTGCTACTCTGTGTGCCTCCCTATTATTCCTTGGTGCAGTTGCTAAATCCGCACAATTTCCCCTTCATGTATGGTTACCTGATGCCATGGAGGGGCCCACTCCTATTTCGGCTCTTATACATGCTGCTACTATGGTAGCAGCGGGAATTTTTCTTGTCGCTCGGCTTCTTCCCCTTTTCACAGTCATACCTTACATAATGAATCTCATTTCTTTGCTAGGTATAATAACGGTACTATTAGGAGCTACTTTAGCTCTTGCTCAAAAAGACATTAAGAGAAGTTTAGCCTATTCTACAATGTCTCAATTGGGTTATATTATGTTAGCTCCAGGGATAGGTTCTTATCGAGCTGCTTTATTCCATTTAATCACTCATGCCTATTCGAAAGCATTATTGTTTTTAGGATCCGGATCGATTATTCATTCAATGGAACCCATTGTTGGATATTCTCCAGATAAAAGTCAGAACATGGTTCTTATGGGTGGTTTAACCAAATATGTGCCAATTACAAAAACTACTTTTTTATTAGGTACACTTTCTCTTTGTGGTATTCCACCTCTTGCTTGTTTTTGGTCCAAAGATGAAATTCTTAATGATAGTTGGTTGTATTCACCGATTTTCGCGATAATAGCCTGTTCCACAGCAGGATTAACTGCATTTTATATGTTTCGGATGTATTTACTTACTTTTGAGGGGCATTTACACGTTCGGTTTCAAAATTACAGTGGCACTAAAAATAGCTCATTCTCTTCAATATCTATATGGGGAAAAGAAGGACCGAAACCAGTTAACAAAAATGTACTTTTCTCAGTAATGAATAATAATAAAAAGGTTTCCCTTTTTTCGAAGAAGATATATCAAATTGATGGGAATATACGAAATCTGATGCTATCCTTTAGTACTCATTTTGACAATAAAGACACTTCCATGTATCCCTGTGAATCGGACAATACTATGCTATTTCCTCTACTTGTATTGGTCCTATTTACTTTGTTTGTTGGGTCCATAGGAATTCCTTTCGATCAAGTAGGAATGGATTTGGATATATTATCGAAATGGTTAACCCCATCCATAAACCTTTTACATCAAAATTCGAACTATTCCGTGGATTGGTATGAATTTGTGACAAATGCAATTTATTCAGTCAGTATAGCCTATTTCGGAATATTCATAGCGTCTCTTTTATATGGGTC